CCTACTGCGTTACAAAATTTCGCTTTAGCCAATGATCCAATCAGAGGAATAATTGGAACTATTGTATCGAGTTTATTGGGAGCATTATTTAGTAGAAATGAATTTTCTAGCATTTGATTCCGCACCACTGCAGGATTTCGTCGAACACTTGAAAAGTAACTCAAAAAATCAAGGGAATGCTTGGATAATTGGTTTATACGGATACTTGCCGCGTGAGACCATACATCAAAATGACATTGCCATAAATTGACAAGGTAAGATTTCCATTTATTCATTAGAAGAGGTGTGTCTTTGGAAGCCAGAATTGATTTTCCTTGATATCTAACATAATGCATGAAAGGATCCTTGAGAAAGCATGGGATGACCGGAAAATCATTAGCAAAGACTTCGGCAAAATGTTCTATTTTTCTATATAAGCAGAGTCGTTCAAAAAGGACTCCAGAAGATGTTAATCGTAAATGAGAAGATTGGTTACGGAGAAAAAGGAAGATGGATTCGTATTCACATAGATAAGAATTATATAGGAATAAAAAGAATCTCGGATTACTTTTTGAAAAAATGGAAATAGATTTATTTGTAATAATAAGACTGTTACAATTAGAATACTCATGAAGAAAGAACCGCAATAAATGCAAATAAGAAGCATCTTTCACCCGGTAACGAAGGGTTTGAACCAATATTTCCAGATGGGCAGGGTAGGGTATTAGTATATCCGCCGAATAATTTAAATGTGGGAACTTTTCCTCTAAAAAGGGAAATATTGAATGAATGGATCGTAAATTGTAAAATCTTACGATTTCTGCCCCTTCTAAAGAAAATATTAATCGTAGATAAAATGGAATTTCCACAATGATTGCAAATCCTTCTGATAGAATTTTAGAATGCAAATTCTTGTTGTACCCAAAAAATGGATTTTGTTTAGAATCATTAGCAGAAATTATCAAATAATTCTGTTGATACATTGTAGTAATTAAGCGTTTTACAATCAGTAAACTAGATTTATTATCATAACCTATATTTTCCAACAACATGTATCTATTTAAACCATGACCATGAGCAAGTGCATAACTATATTCCCGAAAGATAAATGGGTATAGGAAGTCATGTTGCCTAAATCTATCGAGTTCTAAATATCCTTGAAATTCCTCCATTTAAAATTAGATGGGGATAAGGGATTTCTTTTGGGTTATTAAATGACACATAGTACGATACAGTCAAAACAAGATATTATAGTAAGAAATAAATAGATATATACCCCGGAACCAGATAAGACTGATCGACGGACTCTTTAGCCTCTCCTTTTCCATCTAATTTAATTGGTTTATGTTCATTCGAGGATAACAAGATGGTTAGAAATCCTTTATTTGTTCAACCCAATCGCTCTTTTGATTTTGGAAAAAAAGGATTTTTATCTTTATCAATAGACTGCTTTTTCTACACATTTACCCCCACACTCTAATGGAGAATAGCTACTAATAATTAGGATTTAAAAATAAATCGATGATCCACTTATGGGAAAAGCATTTCCCGCATCAAGGACTAATCTATTTTTAACGTTTAATTAGATCGGGTAATCGTTCAAATTAAGAACAGAAGCTCGTTTCTTTTTTTTTTGTTTACCTATAATTGGAGCCATAGGGCTCTATCCATTTATTCACTTAACCCAAAATTTCATTTTCTTTTTTTTCGTCAAGAATTTAAACAAAGTTTTGAACCGATCCGCTAAGAATAAAATATTCTCAGAATTCCACATTGATACGACATGCTGCTTTTTCCATTCATTCCTTTGAGGATCAGTCGCGGTCTTACAAGCTCTAGAGATAGTATCGACGAAGACGTTGCTTCATACAAATGTGTAAAAATTGCCAGTCGCACTTAAAAGCCGAGTACTCTACCGTTGAGTTAGCAACCCCCCCCCCCCCCCCCAAAAAAAAATGTGTAGATCCAATCGGAATAAAAAATTAGATTTAATTGCACACCGAAATCCAAATAGTAAAATAGCAAAAATATTGCTAATCGATTCTGAACATAAAAAAAATAATGAACATATTAGATGCAAATACACTGACTTCTAAAATAAGAATCTAGATTAAGATAAGGGTATGGATTAAGTCAAAATTGATGTACTGCCACGGATTTAGTTCGTATCTTATCTTATCTATTATTATCTTATCCGTTTTTTTTTTTTCAATAAAATAAATAAATTAAATAATAAATAAATAAAGGCTTCTCGTATCCCAGCAAATCCGACGAATCCATCGTTTAAATAAAGTAAAATAAAAAAACCAAGTCCATAGATGGAACAGAGGGAAATAGATACATTAGATGGAACAGAGGGAAATAGATACATTTATTCATGATCGGATTATATTTGTTTGATACACTGTTGTCAATATGAATGTAAATCTTAAGAAAAGAACACAATGTGGAGAACCATAAATTAAAATAAAAAAAAAATGAAATATTGAATTAATATAATAAAATATAAATTATACAAATAAAGAAAAAACTAATGACTTGTATTGAATTGGCACTAACTATATATGGATAATAAACATGGATACAAAAGGATGTAAGCGTAAGAATCAATATTCGTAGCAAAGTATCGCAATGCTTGGGTTTACTTAATCCATATAAGTAAAAAAAAAGAAATCTTAAATCCCATTTGTTTTTTTTTATTTATTTGTTCATAACATAAAAAAAGTGAAAGTTTCGACTAAAAACCAACTAGTATTGAATTAGCAATAATGTAAATATTTTGGATTTAGAAATCCAACTACTTCGGTTATTCATTTGATCTTTTTTCATCTGTCTTAAATTAAATGAATTTCTATCACTAAAATAAAAATAAATTTTTGTCGTTATAGAAGACGACATTTTTTAGTAGTAGACATTTTTTGGTAGTAATAATAAATAGGTATGAATAGAACAAAAGAGGGGGCTTATATAACTTTGTATAACCTTTTATATACTACCGCCCCCCTCTTTTGTTCTATTCATTAATTGAATTTAATCTGTTGATTAAGGCAAAGTTCCATAAAAACTCCCGCCTTCTTCGAAATATCATGAACAGTTCCCGTAGGTTGAGCGCCCCTTTCAAGGAAATATAGAATAGCAGGAACATTTAAATAGGTTTGATTCTTTAGCGGATCATAAAAGCCCACTTTCCGAAGAGCTCTTCCTTCTCTTCGGCATCGAGCATCAATTGCAACGATTCGATAAACCACCCATTGGGATAGATGTAGATGAATAATACCCCCCCTAGAAACGTATAAGAGGTTTTCTCCTCATACGGCTCAAGAAAATTCGAAATTATGTCTATGGATCGAATTTGAAATTTTTAATTAGTAATGTCAAATGGATCCATAAAATAATCAAATCAATTAAATATGAGTTAAGTACTTTTTATTATTCCTTATTCTTATCCGAAAAAGAAAATAAAATCATTTGTATTCGCATCCTCATAACTCAAGTTGGATAACTCGCTAATAACCCAAGGAAACCCTTTACTTTAGGTATTTCGTTTATTGAGCGATCTCTAACCACGCACCCTTTTTTTGTCTTTAGAATCTATTTTGATTCTTAATTAGAATCTATTTATTGAGACAACTGAAAGTGGTATTTCCTTGTTCCAGGATTCTTTATCGTTTCTTTGAATCATTGGGTTTAGACATTACTTCGGTGATTTTTAATCGTTTCAAAAAACGTCAGCAACATACCCTTTTTGTGATTTCTTTTTATCAAAAAATCATACAAATGGTCGATTTGATTCCTGCGCGATACACTTTTAATCGAAAGAGTTTTACCAATTCCAAGAGGTTTTACTTATAAATTTGAAAATTGGATCCTTTCGATTTTTATATGGAAAATATACTTACGAAGCTGTTTCAACTTATTAATTAACACTAACCCTAGATCCGTTCCCTTAAAAAATGAATCAATACTTTTTTTTACTCGAGCTCCATTAAGATCATGTACTATTTACATCCCAACCCCCGACCTCAAAAAGGAGGGTTCTAGTGAAACAGAACAAACGATGTCGAGCCAAGAGCACCCTCATTCCTATCTAATTAATATAAAAAGAAAATGATGGATGTAAGAATCCACAGACGACCATATCCCTCAAGTCGCACGTTGCTTTTTACCACATCGTTTTAAACGAAGTTTTACCATAACATTTCCTAGTAGGTTGCTGTAAACAGTATGTAATTGATTCCATTATGGACTCATGAATAATCATTGGTTCGTTCGGTACATAGTGGTTCGTTCGGTACATAGTAATCCATACTTTTATGAATGGGTAATTTCTCAAGAAGTATCAGCACGAATTAAATTTAACCCCATATAATATATATAATAAATAATATATTATATAATATATAGAAATATAATAAATATTTTTTTAATAGATTATTTTATTTTTTCTTTAGAATTATAATCTAAATATAAATATTAGAATATAAAAAAATTGAACTAATAAATAACACAAATAAGTTTTTTTTTAATCTGCATCTTGAGGTGACTTGCTAAAATAGATTCACCAATTTCACACTTCTTCGAGTACCAAGGACTCATAAGACATTATTAAAAATATTTAATTGATTGAAAAATTTTCTATTTCACTATCATTACATTATTTGAATAAGGCTTTACAGTAAAAATCGCATTTTGATAATAATAGAGAAAAATGCATATTCGGATTAAACCATAAAAAAAATGTAAATTCTTTTTGTTTTTCACGAGGTGGTGGATAAAGACTGATAGAATAGAGGCTTTGGGTTGTTATTCTTTTTGATAAATCATAATTAAAAGAGGATCCCCATACCTATCAGGTAGACTAAACAAATATCTTTGAAAGTAATTAGAAACATTCTATGTTTTAGAAACATTCTATGTTAAAGGGTAAAGTTAAATATTTAAAATTTAGGGATAACAAATCTATTGTCACAAAACTCAATTGAAATAAAATAAAGTTTTCAATGAATCAATGAAATAGAAGAAATAGAACGATAACAATACATATATATATAAGCCCTCGCTCCCTTTCTGCGTAGTTTATTTGACTTGGAGTCAATAATCCGGCTGCAATTATTTCCTAAGGAAAAGCGACTAAGATGTATGAATACACTTTGTCTCAATTGGTACATATCATATATTTACAATTTTTCATAAAAGAAAACACAAAATACTTAAAAACGGGGTTCAAAGAAAAGACATATGTTACGTATGTAACTTGGTTTTTTTTTTAATGAAATTCAGACAGCCGCATATATTGAAATTGGTATTTTACATTGACGTTTAACTCCTATCTACTGCGTCAATTCTATGAAGATGATGAATCCTAAATAAAAAAAGAATCCTATTAGAGTGTTCCAGACTATTACTATTTTGTATAAATGTAAATTAAAACAAATACAGATTAAACAAGTACAGATTAAATCATGGCTCGTATTTTTATTTTATGAAGAACTAACTTATTAAATAGAAATATGATTTAATCTATGCTCCCATCTTACCTCTTACCTGTATACAAATAGATTCAATTACATCTGTGTGTTATTTGAACACGATTCGATTTTTGATTTTTGAAAAAGATATAATTCATATAAGAATCAATCATTATAGGAAAGCAAAATCAGATTATAACCAATCTTATTCTACTCTTAAAAAAAAAATAAGGTTGTTTAAAAAAGGGCAATCTTTCTTTTATTCTGATATAAAATAGAAAATCTATATTCTGATATGATATATATAATATAATAGGTATGCTCTGGGACGGAAGGATTCGAACCTCCGAATACCGGGACCAAAACCCGTTGCCTTACCACTTGGCCACGCCCCATTTTTGATTTATATTCGACATTAATAAAGACTAATATTGATAGTAGTTCTTCGTCAATTCTAGTTCAAATCTATATAGAATAGATTAGAGTGTTGCTAGGATTTTGAGACATTTAGATAGAGAATTAAACGACATTTATTGATCATTACATACAATTCAATTAAGATATTGTATGAAAGTATGGTTTTGTCTATTCTCTTTTGATTTGAGAATTGAAGGATTTTTGATTGGGTTAATTCAAAAAAAAAAAAAATTATAATAACTCATATTAAGAACTCATCATATTAATAACTCAATCAAAATAAATACAATTATCTTCAAGAACAAAGAAAAAAATGTTTGTTATGCTTAATATCTTTAGTTTGATCTGTATTTGTCTTAATTCTGCTCTTTCTTCAAGTAGTTTTTTCTTCTCAAAATTGCCCGAGGCTTATGCTTTTTTGAATCCAATCGTAGATTTTATGCCAGTAATACCTTTGCTCTTTTTTCTCTTAGCTTTTGTTTGGCAAGCTGCTGTAAGTTTTCGATGAGATCTTTAATACGGTCCTAGAAAAATTCATGATTTATTCTTAAAAAAAAAAATTCTAACAATTCATAAGATCAGATAAGTCTTATAGTATAACCCTTCGATTCAAATAATGAAATTCTTGGATCGCCACAATAAGTCTGGGCTCCCCCCAGTTCCTCATTCGGACCCTTTTTTACAGTGAAAGAACCTAGTAGATTCCTCCGCAATATCTAATTGCGGGTATGAAAAAGCTTTTGGTAATGAAAGACTTGACTCTTATTACAAATGAATTTCTGAAAATTCTTTTTTATTTCTATAGATTTAGAAAAAGAATTTCGTGGTGTCAAAATAAGGTATGTGGTATAAAAATGGAGAATCTATTATTTTTTTTTCCAAAAAAAAATGATCTTGGAGATTGTGTAATGCTTACTCTTAAACTATTTGTTTACACAGTAGTGGTATTCTTTGTTTCTCTCTTTATCTTCGGATTCCTATCTAATGATCCAGGACGGAATCCTGGACGTGAAGAGTGAAGAATAAAAAATAACAATAAAGTTTCTGTTTTCCTTGCTTGATTTTAAAATGTTCTTAGGATTTTATTTATTCCACACTTTTAACTATTAATTAAAATGAAATAAAAAAAAAAAGACTCGTTGAAAGAGAAATTGAAAGATAAAGAAAAAATACCAAGTCATTGACTAAAGCGGAAAGAGAGGGATTCGAACCCTCGGTACGAAAAACCCGTACAACGGATTAGCAATCCGACGCTTTAGTCCACTCAGCCATCTCCCCAAATTGAAAGAAAAAGGATAATTACTAGATTATATTACACAAAAACAGTAAGGCTTGAAAAAGGGCCCTCTCTTTATACCCCTTTATTATTCAGTATATAATTATTATATAGATATCTAATTATAGAGACATAGAAAAATAGAAAAAAAAATATAGAAAATAAAAATCAGTGATTTCATTTAGGTAAAGTAAGGGCTCGAAAGCGATATCTCAACTCCACTATTCCAATGAATATAAATTTAGATATATAACCACCTAATGCCCCAAGAATATTATATATTATATAAACTATAAACTATAAATTATATAGCAATGAATTTCTTATAGAAAAAAATTATAGAATTAATAAATAGTAAAT